ATCAAAGAACTAAGATATTCTTTCTATTGAGGAGATCCGTTTTGAGTCATTATCTATATTGAATTCCTGATCAATTGCTTTTTTCTATCTTTTTCTTATTTTTCTTATACATATTTTGACATATTTTATTATACATAATATATTTATACTATAATAAATATATACCTTTACTTTTATTTTATTTAAATTATTTTATCTAAATATTAAATACTTTGTTTTTGTTTAAGTTTAAATTTTAATAGCTATTTAAAAAATTTCTATTATTTATTAGAATATTTCGAATTTCTATTTTAATAATATAATAATATTTTTTTTATTAAATTTATTAAAATAGAATAATATAATAAAATAAATAATAATAATAAAGTTAAATAAGATTAAATAAATAAAAATCAAATGAAAAAAGAAAATAAAGAGAAGAAGGTAGATTTTTATCAATCTTTATTTCACGTGTTACATCACATAACAAATTTTCAATTTGGAATTAGGAGAGATGGCTGAGTGGACTAAAGCGGCGGATTGCTAATCCGTTGTACGAATTATTTGTACCGGGGGTTCGAATCCCTCTCTTTCCGCTTTCTCTGATCACTTGGTATTTTTGAATTCGAAAAGATTCTCATCCCTTGATTTTATCATAGTTAAATGTATGAAACAAATAAGATTATTAAGAATTAATTTAGAAAAAAGCAAAAAAAAAACTAGAAATTTTTTATTCCTCACGTCCAGGATTGCGTCCTGGATCATTAGATAAGAATCCAAAGATAAAAAGGGAAACAAAGAATATCACTACTGTGTAAACAAAGAGTTTGAGAGTAAGCATTACACAATCTCCAAGATCATTTTTTTTTTTTTGAAAAAGGGGAATAGATTGCCTATTTTTTACCACATATACCATTTTTTTTTGTTTTGACACCCCCAAAAATGAAAAATAAAACGAATTTATTTGTAATAAGATTTTGATTCATTCGTTACCCAAAATTTCTTGTCATATCAATAATTAGGTATTGTGGAGTACCTAATAGTCCATACTCACCGGAAGGTCAGAACGGGGAAAAGGCTGATCCAAATTCATCGCTGCGGTTATTCATTCAATATACAAGAATTTCCATTTTTGAATCGAGGGTTCGTAATGTAAGACTTATCTGATCTTATCAATTTTTAGAATTTTTTTATCGAATACATCATCAATTTAGCAGAGTATTAAAGATTTCATCGAAAACTTACAGCGGCTTGCCAAACAAAGGCTAAGAGAAAAAAGAGTACAGGTATGACAGGCATAACATCTACGATTGGATTGAAAATGGCATAAGCTTCGGGCAATTTGGCGAAGAAAAAACTACTCGAATAAAGGACAGAATTAAGACAGATACCGATTAAACTAAAGATATTAAGCATAACAAGCATTTCGTTCTTGTGGATTAGATAATTTTGAGTTATTTTTATAAGGGAAAAATGAAAAAGGCAGATCAAGAAATCCTTCTTTTTTTCGGTTCGGACTTTCCCAAATAAAAAATCCCTCCCCCCATTATCATTCTAAAATGAGAATATAAGGAATTCAACTTTCATACAATATCTTAATTGAATTCTATGTAATGATCAATGAATTTTTTTGATTCTATATCTACATGTCTTGAATCCTAGCAACAAAATATCCCATATGTTTTTGTGTATTTGGGTTGGGATTGACGAATAACCAATACCAATATTAGTGTTGATTAATATCGAATAGAAATCAAAATGGGGCGTGGCCAAGCGGTAAGGCAGCGGGTTTTGGTCCCGTTATTCGGAGGTTCGAATCCTTCCGTCCCAGATCGTTTTTCATGAAACGAAAGATGGGATCACACTGCATTCCACATGAAACAATAATTTGTTAAAGGGAAAAATCTTTTCTTATTAATTTTCAGAATGGTTCTAAGAATCATATCTGAGAATTCGTTTGGTTTCTCACAAAGGGAATCAAGTGTCAAATGTGGGTAAAATTGAATATCTTTATTTTCATTCAATTCATATGATAGAATATGGGGTTAAATTAAATAAATTCGATCCTTGCTGACCCTTATCCGGATAAATACTTATTTATCCGTAGATAGAAATATTATATACCGGTTGAACCAATGACTATTCATGATTTTATATTGAATCAATTCCATACCGCTTTTAAATTTCAATTAGAGGAATGTTATGGTAAAACTTCGTTTGAAACGATGTGGTAGAAAGCAACGTGCGACTTGAAGGACATGGTCGGCTGTGGATTTTTACATCCGCCATCTTCTATAGTAATGAAGATGCTCTTGGCTCGACATAGTTTGTTCTGTTCTGCCCGGAACCTAATTTGTGTTGGGTTATAAGTAAATAGTACATGATGAAGCTCGAGAAGAAAGGATTGATTCATTTTTCAAGGGAAAGAATCTAGGGTTAGTGAAAATCAATAAGTTAGACCAACTCTGTAAGTATATCCTCACTATATATAAATTATAAATCGAAAGGTTCAAATTCAGAACAAGTTTGAAAAGTCAAATTTTTCAAAATTGGTAAAACTATTTCGATGAAAAGTGTATCACAAGGGAATCAATCATTTTCTATTTATATAGAAAGAAATAACAAAAAAAGGTATGTTGCTGCCATTTTGAAAGGAATAAGGATCCCCGAGGTAATGTCTAAACCCAATGATTTCACAAAGCAAGGATAAAGGATTCCGAAACAAGGAAACACTATTTTCAATTGTCTCAACAATTGGATCAGACTGAGGAATAAAAATAGATTCGAAATGAGACAAACAAAAGAGTTTAGAGACGGCTCAATAAATGTCTAAGGATTTTCTTGTCAGAATTACCCAACTTGAGTTATGAGTATGAATGAGATTTCTTCCTTTTTCTGTAAGGAAGAAGAAAAAAGTACTCAATTCAAATTATAGTAAAATTCATGATTTTATGGATCCACTTGCTATTATATACAGAAATTGGAATCATTTTTCTCGAGCCGTATGAGGAAAAAACCTCCTATACGTTTCTAGGGGGGGCATTGTTTATTTACATCTATCCCAATGAGCCATCTATCGAATCGTTGCAATTGATGTTCGATTCCGAAGAGAAGGAAGAGATCTTCGAAAAGTAGGTTTTTACGATCCGATAAAGAATCAAACTTATTTAAATGTTCCTGCTATTCTATATTTCCTTGAAAAAGGTGCTCAACCTACAGGAACTGTTTATGATATTTTAAGGAAGGCAGAATTCTTTAAAGAAAGAACTTTGAGTTAATTAAAGGAAAAAACAAAATTATTAAATAAATAAAATAAAGTAGGGAAGGGTAACTAGTATCTATCCTTGTGTAATTATTTCTATTTACACACCATTTTCCTTTTTCTTGCTTTATTCATATTTTGGTGGGGGAATTGAATTTAACAACAAACAAGGGGTTAAGCTTGCTTATCGTACTTTTATTGATTGAATAAACCGGGGATTTTTTATTTACCTTTTCCTTAATTTTTTCCATTCCAATTTCTTATTTATGTTGTGCCAATCCAACACAAGTCTTTATTTTATTTACTTGATTTACTTTCTCAACATTGCTTTTATATTGACAATGGTGTATCGAACAAATATAATTCGATCGTAGATAAATAGGGCTGTTTATCCCCACCCCATATTGGTTTTTTTTGTTTCCTTCACTCAAATGATGGGTTTGCCTTGCTGCATTTACTCTCATACAAGATGTATTTTCTTAGGGAAAATCAAAAAAGAATTTGATAAAAAATGGGTGGTCTGTCATAATTTTTACATTTCGATTAGGAATATTTTTAATCCGATCTGCTAATTTTGGTATTTTGTGTTTCTAATTGATCAGAAAATCTTTCTTTTCGATGTGTTGCTAGTTCAATGTTTTGATAGGGTCGTGCAGTGCAATTCAATTGATTTTTATATTTCGATCATATCTACATATCCTATTTATCCGGGTTGCTAACTCAACGGTAGAGTACTCGGCTTTTAAGTGCGACTATGATCTTTTACACATTTGGATGAAGCAACGAATTCGTCCAGACTATTGGTATAGTCTATAAGACCACGACTGATCCTCAAGGGTAATGAATGGAAAAAACAGCATGTCGTAATAAAATCAATTTATTATTTTATTAGATTTTCAATTTTATTAATTTATTTAATTTGAAATGAAAGTCAAAGTTAAAGTAGAACTTTGAGTTTATCCTTACCGGATCATTACAGTTCCAAAAGATTGTTTTGATTTTTGGAAGGGGACAAAAGAAATTCACATTTACAGTTGGGTCTAGTGAATAAATGGATAGAGCTCTATGGCTCCAATTCTGGTAAAATAAAAAGCAACGAGCTTATGTTCTTAATTGGAATGATTACCCGATCTAATTAGACGTTAAAAATGAATTAGTGCCTAATGCGGGAAAGAGTGGGTTCTCCTGTGAGTGAACCATTGATTTTTTCTTTTTTTTTTCAGAATCCTAATTATTCTTTATTATGGATTGTAGACGGATGTGTAGAAGAAACAGTATATTGATAAAGAGAATTTATTCCAAAGTCAAAAGAGCGATTGGGTTGCAAAAATAAAGGATTTTTTCTCCTGTTGTAATTATAACGAACATAAACCAATTGGATAGAAAAGGAAGGTAAAAAGATCTGTTGATTGGACTCCCTCTTTCTTTTCCGGGGTATATATTTTTTTCTTACTATACTATATACATAATACAATACATAATACCCTGTTCTGACCATATTGCACTATGTATGTATCATTTGATAAACCAAGAAAAACCTCCTGCCTCTGGCTCAAGTAGAAATGTAAATGAAAGAATTACAAGGATATTTAGAAAAAGATAGATCTCGGCAACAACACTTCCTATATCCGTTTCTTTTTCAGGAGTATATTTATGCGTTTGCTCATGATCATGGTTTAAACGATTCGATTTTTTACGAACCCGTGGAAATTATTGGTTATGACAATAAATCTAGTTCAGTACTTGTGAAACGTTTAAT